CCATAGACGCCACAATTGCGGAATTTTCAACCTGTAAATTTCTATTGGTTCGAGTATGTAAAGAAACCGCAAATACGATCCAAGTGATAAATGCCCAAGTTTCTTTTGGGTCCCAATTCCAATAGGACCCCCATGCTTCATTAGCCCATACTGCTCCTGAAAGAATACCTATGGTTAAAAAGAGAAAACCTAGACTAATCACACGATAACTCCAATAATCCAACTGTTGAATCAATTGGGACCTGTAATAATTGTTAGCAGAAAAAAAAGAAGCATTTCCTAAAATATTGTTTCTTTCATTTATGTATTGGATTTCACCAAAGGAAAAAGCCTCGTTTAATTTTAATAAAGGATTCCTCTTACAAAAAATCTTTATGTTTTTTCGAAATGTAAGGACCAGAAGTGCTACTGATAATAATGATCCACATAAAAGAGCTGCATAGCCCAATATCATCATACTTACATGCATTATTAACCACTCGGATTGGAGAGCGGGTACTAATATTGCGGATTGATGTATTTCAGTTAAAAGACCCGAAGTAGCAAAGCCTTGGGTAAAAATAACACTTGACGCAGTTATTGTGCTTAAATGGCTTTTATTTTTTTTGAAATATGGAACTAGATGAAAAACGGATAAACTCCATGAAAGAAAGATTAATGATTCATATAAATCACTTAGTGGGAAATGCCCCGAATAAATCCAACGAGTGACTAATAATACTGTTATACATAAAAAAGTAGCTATCATTCCCTTTTCTGACGAATCATATAGTTTTATGATTTCATCAATTAATAAAGTTATCAAATGAATTGTAATTACAATGGAAACGATCGAAAAGGAAATATGAGTTAATATATGCTCTAAAGTTGAAAATATCATAAAATTTTTAAAAATGAGGAAGCCTGAAATATAAATCAGGAGTTGAATTCATTCTAGAATCTATTGTATCTCTTTTCAAAGAGGGTCTGCCGCCACTCGGACTCGAACCGAGATGCTCTCGCACTGCTTCCTAAGAGCAGCGTGTCTACCGATTTCACCATAGCGGCTTGTTCGAATTCATAATAGCCTATTCATAGTCAATCGTCGAGATTTCAGGAGTCAACTCAATGAAATATTTTTAGTAAAGATTAAAATGTATGAATAAAACTTTGTTCAAATAGGAATTGGAAGGTTCATTCTTTTGGGGTATGGGTTTTATTTACCTTAGTGCTTTGGTGTAGTTTATGCTCTTATATAATCGAATAGAATCGAATAGAATCGAACTCTTGAAACTAGAAAGTTCGACCCTCTAGTTATTGATAGAACTCAAAAAGATGTATTTTTTTTTTTCATGAAATTTTTATCATTTATATTATTTCCTAAAAGTGAAAAATTTTGAGTTTATCAATGAACACAAAAATACCCCTTTTATTACTTTATTAATAAAAACTGACACATTATTCGGACAAAAAATTCCAGGTTTTTGTCGGTTTTGGGTTGAAAGCGGCAGATATATGGGAAATTAATATATTAATTAGATTAATTCAGATAAATAAGAACTTAGAAAGTTACACAAAAAGTTTTCAAAATAAATGAATAAATTGGTTTCAACGATGTATTCATTTTAACTAAAGATCTTTTATTTACCCTTCTTTATATATATAGAAAATCGATATATATAGAAAAACTTAGATTATTGTAATTGTGACAAATAGGTTGATGGGGAAAAAGACTCCCCACCCCCAAAACGAGAAAATATACTAAAAAAGGCTCAAGCCTTGTATCTTGTCTTTATTCTTTTTTCAAAAGTTTTTTATAATTTACGAACCCCTAATCGAAGAATTCTTATTATACATATCCTAAGAGCGAAGCGAATTCTAGTTCATATTGATTAGCCACAAACAACAGGTTTGTAAATTTCCTATTAAGAATGAAATAAGAATGAAATGAGCCGGTTTTTCGATTCAGATTATTCCAATGTTTTATTTTAGGACTTATTTTTTTGTCGTACAAAAAAACTTTTTGAGTTTCCGGTAAAAATTGATTTCCCTAATGACAACGCTTTTAAGGCTGCCCAATACCCCTTCCCTTTCCAAATATTTTTACGAATACGCTTTTTTGATATAGAAGTACGTTTTTTTGGAACTGCCATTTTAAAATGAAGAGGTTACTCGTTGTTATAGTTGGATGTGAAAGACATCTATTGGTCAAAACGAATCTACTCATTATCTAGTTATTCTCTAGATAATATTCTATTATCTTCAGAAAACAAAAAATATATATAAAAGATATGCGAAAATCGTACAAAATCTTACTAAAAAAAGAGCATTTTAGTTTTTCAACAAAAAAGTTTTTCTATATACATAGAATATTCGTAAGAAATACTCGTTTTATTGTTTCGTATCTTTATTTGTTGTTCTTTATGATTCACATCTATATCTATAGAATCCGCTGTTGTACTATATAAATTGAATTTGGTGGGACAAAGAATCTAAAAAATACCTTCCATTTTTAGCTCTGTCCATGTTTTTGTTCGACATTTCATTTATACAGAATAAAATACACCGAAGGATTTAAGAACCCTTTAAGAACCCGTTGCCTATTGAAAAATTTAATTTTTTTCTATTAATTGGTCAAACTTGAGGAAAGAATACTCCCAAATTCCATTTTTAAATTCGAATTAAACTAGTCATTAAAGTAATTAATCTGTTAAAAGATACATGGTTTGGTAAAAGAAATCTTAGTAATTTTTTTTATTAATTGGATTTTACCCCCTTTTGATAAATAGAAAAATAAATCTTATATAAAATGTCAGATATTATAGCGTTTCCTATAAATGTTTTTTATCGAAATGGAAAATAATCAATCAATTTCATAATGAAACTAGTTAATGATTTGGAACAAACTAACTAAAAAGCGAGTTATTATTGCATTAGTACAAATTTTTTACCTTAGTTAATCCTATGATTCATATCGATTCATATCAGAATCAAGTACTCTTTTTAGTGTAATTTTTTATCCTTACTTTATGAATATAAAGTCATCTAATAATAATTAACATTTTCATTTTCGGTATTTTCAGAAAAATCTTAGTTAATAACTAAGTATTCTCTTTTTATGAGCAAGTTGGTCATATTATTTGACCAATTGTAACTTCTTGATTTTAATATTTGAAGTATTTTGGAAAGACTCAGAATAAGTAAGAATATATAAAATTCTAAAATTATCTTTAAGTTAGTACATCTCTTGATTTTTTTTATTGACCCCCTTTGTTTTGAAATTGAAAGGGGGTAGGATCCGGTAAATCGGAAACAATTAATTAAGAATAAAAAACTCTTTTTATGGAACAGACATATCAATATGCGTGGATAATACCTTTCCTTCCACTTCCAGTTCCTATGTTAATAGGAGCGGGACTTCTTCTTTTTCCGTCGGCAACAAAAAGTCTTCGCCGTATGTGGGCTTTTCAAAGTGTTTTATTGTTAAGTATAGTCATGATTTTTTCGATCAATCTGTCTATTCAGCAAATAAATGGCAGTTCTATCTATCAATATGTATGGTCTTGGATCATCAATAATGATTTTTCTTTAGAATTCGGTTACTTGATCGACCCACTTACTTCTATTATGTCAATATTAATCACTACTATTGGAATTTTGGTTCTTATTTATAGTGATAATTATATGTCTTATGATCAAGGATATTTGAGATTTTTCGCTTATATGAGTTTTTTCAGTACTTCTATGTTAGGATTAGTTACTAGTTCTAATTTGATACAAATTTATATTTTTTGGGAATTGGTCGGAATGTGTTCGTATCTATTAATAGGGTTTTGGTTCACACGGCCTGTTGCGGCAAATGCTTGCCAAAAGGCATTTGTAACTAATCGCGTTGGGGATTTTGGTTTATTATTAGGAATTTTAGGTTTTTATTGGATAACAGGGAGTTTCGAATTTCGAGATTTATTCAAAATATTCAATAACTTGATTTCTAATAATCATAATGAAGTCAATTTTTTATTTGTTACTTTGTGTGCCGTTCTGTTGTTTGCCGGCGCGGTTGCTAAATCTGCACAATTTCCCCTTCATGTATGGTTACCAGATGCCATGGAGGGGCCTACTCCTATTTCGGCTCTTATACATGCTGCTACTATGGTAGCCGCGGGCATTTTTCTTGTAGCTCGGCTTATTCCTCTTTTCATAGTAATCCCTCACATAATGAATTTCATCTCTTTGGTAGGAGTAATAACAATATTATTCGGAGCTACTTTTGCCCTTGCTCAAAAAGACATTAAGAGAGGTTTAGCCTATTCCACAATGTCTCAATTGGGTTATATGATGTTAGCTCTAGGTATGGGGTCTTATCGAAGTGCTTTATTTCATTTGATTACTCATGCTTATTCGAAAGCATTATTGTTTTTAGGATCTGGATCCGTTATTCATTCAATGGAAACTCTTGTTGGATATTCTCCAAATAAAAGTCAGAATATGGTTTTTATGGGGGGTTTAACAAAGCATGTGCCAATTACCAAAATCGCTTTTTTATTAGGTACACTTTCCCTTTGTGGTATTCCGCCTCTTGCTTGTTTTTGGTCCAAAGATGAAATTCTTAATGATACTTGGTTGTATTCACCAATTTTCGCAATAATAGCTTGGTTTACAGCGGGATTAACCGCATTTTATATGTTTCGAATCTATTTACTTACTTTTGAAGGACATTTAAACGTTCATTTTCAAAATTACAGTGGCAAAAAAAATACCCCCTTCTATTCAATATCTCTATGGGGTAAAGAAGATTCGAAAAGAATTAACAAAAATTTTCGTTTATTAACGTTATTAACAATGAATAATCATGAGATTGCTTCTTTTTTTTCAAAAAAAACGTATCAAATTGATCAGAATGCAAGAAACATCAAACAACCTTTTATTACTATTACCCGTTTTGGAAATAAGAAGTTTTTTTCGTATCCTTATGAATCAGAGAATACTATGTTATTTACTATACTTGTATTGGTTCTATT